AATTCAATCAAGTCCGTAGCGTCTACCAATTTCGCCATATCCCCCTTCAGACCGGGATCCGGTTATAATTTTATCCACTTCTTTGATTTATATTGGAAACGTTGAATTCATTAGATAATGATTCTAATATCGAAAAAGTGTATACTGCTATTTTTTTAGCCATCTTCTATTATTTTATAGTTATTAGATAAACTATATTTGTTTCAATCAGAAATGATTCTATCATTGATGAATCTGCAATTCAATATGGATACATATATATCACATATATAGGTTTCCCCTCTCTTTCATTTTTCTGTCATGATTGGCAATACTGGAACGGTCGATATTCATTCTTTCTTATCCCCTACGTTTCTAATCTAAATGAAACCAGAAGAATAGAATTTGGATTGTATCTTTATTCTTATCCTTTTCTGAGGGCCGATCGGGTAGTTAATATAATTAACATAATTTGCTATAACTCCTCTAAGAAATAATTAGATTTTTTTTTAGTCATAATTTCAAGTTTGATACTATAATAATATATTATATATTAAATATTAATATTTAATAAATTAATAAAAAAATAAATTAATTTAATTTAATAAAAAAAATAAATAAAAATATAATATCCACGATGATATAATCCAAATTCTAATTAGTCATATATAGTCATATATTTGAAAATTGGTTATATGATATTTTTTATTACTTTTCTACTAACTATAGAACCATATCATCGTTAAATTAACAATTAAATTTAAGAATACTGAACTATATATTATACTAGTTATAGTAGTTCTATACTAGTGCTAATTAAAGTTAATTTACTACATTTTAGTATTAAATTATTAATAGTTAATAGCTAACTAAGCTCAGGTAGTTTAGTGTATTTCTATACACTATATTCTGTTTGTTATATAAGCCCGCTTAGCTCAGAGGTTAGAGCATCGCATTTGTAATGCGATGGTCATCGGTTCGACTCCGATAGCCGGCTTTTTTCTCTATCTATTTTTTCCATGATTGATAATCTACCCTCTCCTTTTCTCCAAATGTTGGGTCGCCAATCCTATCTATTATGTCGTGATAACTTGTAACTACAAATACAAAATTAATTGGAGGAGGGGGAATTAGATAGATTTCTATAAAACAAATCAGAAGACAGAGTCTAAATTTCTTATATATACATTTTACACATATACAAAAAATCCGGATATTGATACAATTTATTCCATTCTACTTTGTTTGTACTACTTCAAAGTTTGTAGTACTTCAATAGATTTAGCTTTACTTTGTTTATCTTTTAGTTCAGTCTTAATTTAGACTTATTCTATAATATGAAATGTCAATAAAATAAAAAAAAATAAAGGAGTCTTTATTTTATGTCTCGTTACCGAGGACCCCGTTTCAAAAAAATACGCCGTCTGGGGGCTTTACCAGGACTCACTAGTAAAAGGCCTAGATCCGGAAGTGATTTTAAAAACCAATCGCGTTTTGGGAAAAAATCTCAATATCGTATTCGTCTAGAAGAAAAACAGAAATTGCGTTTTCATTATGGTCTGACAGAACAACAATTACTTAGATATGTACATATCGCTGGAAAAGCCAAAGGGTCAACAGATCAGGTTTTATTACAACTACTTGAGATGCGTTTGGATAACATCCTTTTTCGATTGGGTATGGCTTCGACCATTCCTGGAGCCCGGCAATTAGTTAACCATAGACATATTTTAGTTAATGGTCGTATAGTGGATATACCAAGTTATCGTTGCAAACCCAGAGATATTATTACTACGAAGGATAAACAAAGATCGAAAGCTCTGATTCAAAATTCTATTGAATCGTCCCCCCATGAGGAATTGCCAAAACATTTGACTATTGACTCATTCCAATATAAAGGATTAGTAAATCAAATAATAGACAGTAAATTGATTGGTTTGAAAATAAATGAGTTGTTAGTCGTAGAATATTATTCCCGTCAGACTTGAACCTAACGAAAATAAGAAGGAAAGATTCAGACAATTTTTTGCCCCCTTTTTTACTGAATGAAGTAAAGGAAAATAAATAGATCTAAGGGCTTTGATCCGCATTTTCCCATTTACGTATTACAAATGGATCAAGAGTAGGATTTTCCTTTTCGTTCTTTTCGATAGTTGTATTTTATGTATCAAAGTAATGTAATTAGGAATAGAGAATCTCTAGCAAATGAGGGTCTTAGATTGGAATAACGGTATCGATTGTTATTTGATATATTGTGATCGGTAACATTAGTCAATTAACAGAAACGGAAAGAGAGGGATTCGAACCCTCGGTAAACAAAAGCCTACATAGCAGTTCCAATGCTACGCCTTGAACCACTCGGCCATCTCTCCTACATAATATAATGTTATTATTGACCAGAAACCGAGTGAATAGCGAATCATTCATATTATTGCAGTACAGGTACATTGGGATGAAATCCAATCTGATTCAAATATTTCATATCTCTCCTTACCAAAAAGAATAATTTGAGTGTAGGATC